AAGACGAAGCGTCTTGTACCCAAGACCGAATTTTTTGAACCAATATTTCCGGATGAGGGGGGTTGGGTATTAGTAGATCTAATACATATTTTAAATGTGAAAAATTGTCCTCGAAAAAAGGAAATATTGAAAGAATTGATCGTAAATTCTGAGATTTTAATATTTTTTTCCGCTCTGATATGAATTTGAAAGAAAACGGAATTTCAAAAAGAAAAGAAAACCCCGCTGATAGCAGTTTATAATACAAACTCTTGATGAGCCCATAAATTTTCCTTTTGTTAGAATAATTAGAAAAATAAGTAGTCCAATGTATCTGTTTATACATTCGATTAATTAAGCGTTTAACAATTTGAAAACGAAATTTTTTTTCATACCCTATATTTGCAAAAGAAATTGACCTTTTTAAATCACGATCATTAACAAGTGCATAAATATACTCCTGGAAAAGAAGTGGATATATAAAATTGTGTTGTTGAGATCTCTCTGGCAGCTGTAAATCTATTTTGAAGTCCTCCGTTTTAAGTTGGATTGGGACCAAAGGAATATTTTTAGGGTTCTACAAATGATCCATATACATAGTGCGATACAGTAAAAACAAGGTAATTTTACCTTAGGTAATTTTACCTTATTATATATATATATATCTTATATCTTAAAATCGTCAAATTATCTAGATTTGCAAATTATCTAAATTTGAATTATCTAGATTTGAAAGTAAAATAAAAATAGATAAAATACTAAGTAAACTTCAAACGAATTCACTAGACCCTCTCTCTTTATACTCGCCCTTTCCTTTTCAATAAATTGGTCTAGATTTTAATTATTATAATTATTATTATAATTATAGTAATTTGAAATCTAGGATGAGGGTAATTGATTCTAAATCCTTTATTTTTCACACTCACCTCCATTTCAGACTAAGCAGGATTCCTTCAAGAATAAAGAATCCCCTAATGGGGCAAGAACCCCCTTGGCGCCACACGGGTACTAATATCTTTTTCTTTTTAACGTATAATTAGCTTGGGAATCATTCAAAATAAGAACCAAAGCTGGTTGTTTTTTCTTTACCCAGAACGAAATTGAAGCCCAGCCCTATATCATTTGTTAATTCGACCCAACTTTGCTTTTTTTGTTCGGTTTGAAGAATCGGAACACGGCCTTCGACCGATCTAGTAATACTTAAATATTATCATTTCAATATTATCATTCAAATTCTCATTACTAGCCGTTGATACGACATACTATAATTTAGCATCCATTTCCCTTCAAGATCAATCGTGGACTCCCAAGGTTTACCGATCATTCATATAGACGAATCCCTCACTTCATCCAAATGTGAAAAATATCCTAATAAATATCTAGATACAAAAAAGTCTCGCTCGCAAAATAAATTAAATTTTAAATATTTTAAATATTTAAATAAAAGGATCATAATGAAATTAAATTTGTAAAATGAAATAGAAAATAAAGTAAAGTTAGTTAGTTGTATATAACATTGTATATCCCTTTGTTTGGCCTAATTTTATCTTCGACTCTTTTATTTACAAAAATTTCCCTAATTGAATTGAGCGTGATTAGGACGAAGCTCGACCCTCGACCTCTTTCAAATATCCTGAAGAGTTCTTGTTGGTGGAACACCTTTTTTGAGAAAATATAGAATGGCAGGAACATTTAAAGAAGTTTGATTCGTTAGCGGATCACAAAAACCCAATCTCTGAAGATATTAGACCCCCGCCGCCATAAAAAACTAACTACTCGAGCTAAATCATGGACTATTTACATTACAATCCAACAAGGGTTCTCTCATGGAACAGAACAAATGATGTCGAGCCAAGAGCATCTTCTTTCCTATAGAAAATGGTGGATGTAAAAATCCAAAACGGATCGCGCCCTTCAAGTCGCACGTTGCTTTCTACCACATCGTTTCAAACGAAGTTTTAACATAAGATTTTTGTAACCGGTCTGCACTTGATTCCCTCATGGAATCGTGAATATTCATAGGTTCTATTTTTGGTTCGTTTTATCTATATTTTATCTATAAAAAAACGTTTCTCTTTTTATATAAAGTCATACTTTATTTAGCTATCTATTTTTACTTTATTATATTAATAATTATATTAATATAGATTTAGTCTGTCTCTGGGGTAAATCTTTTTCTGAAAGTCCTAGCAAGACCCCATCAGGAACATTATTCTATATTATGTAATATATATAATTATATAATATATATATAGATTTCTAAATTATATATTATATAGAATTTAATATTAAAAAATTGCAAAAATGCTCTGGGACGGAAGGATTCGAACCTCCGAATAGCGGGACCAAAACCCGTTGCCTTACCACTTGGCGACGCCCCATTCTATTTTTATTTAGAATTGATATTTAATACTTAGAAGAAGTCAAGTCAATATTGGGTGTTTGTCAACTCGATTTCAAATATATAGAAAATTTATTCTATGGGTCCCAGGCTTTTCTTTTTATATGCGTAGTTTTAGAT